ATCAGGGATACTTCCAGCAAGAAATATATCGAAGAGTTGGTGCTGGACTAGCCGAAAATCAAAGTTTATCGGACGCTTGGTCTAAAATTCCTGAAAAATTAGCTTTTTATGATTACATCGGCAATAATCCGGCAAAAGGGGGACTGTTTAGAGCGGGCTCCATGGACAATGGAGATGGAATAGCCGTCGGTTGGTTAGGACATCCTATCTTTAAAGACAAAGAGGGGCGTGAACTTTTTGTACGTCGTATGCCTACTTTTTTTGAAACATTTCCGGTTGTTTTGGTAGACGGAGACGGAATTGTTAGAGCTGATGTTCCTTTTCGAAGGGCAGAATCAAAGTATAGTGTCGAACAAGTAGGTGTAACTGTTGAATTCTATGGTGGCGAACTCAATGGAGTCAGTTATAGTGATCCTGCTACTGTGAAAAAATATGCTAGACGTGCTCAATTGGGTGAAATTTTTGAATTAGATCGTGCTACTTTAAAATCGGATGGTGTTTTTCGTAGCAGTCCAAGGGGTTGGTTTACTTTTGGACATGCTTCGTTTGCTCTGCTTTTCTTTTTCGGACACATTTGGCATGGTGCTAGAACCTTGTTCAGAGATGTTTTTGCTGGTATCGATCCAGATTTGGATGCTCAAGTAGAATTTGGAGCATTCCAAAAACTTGGAGATCCAACTACAAAAAAACAGGTAGTCTGATAGAAAGAACATTCGTTTGTTCCTTTTAGATTCGACTTTTTTTGTTGTGATTTGAATTTGATATAGGGAACTGCATAACTCTTGATTTGAATCATTGCATTTTGTTTTACTCTTGTTCTTTCTTTTTCTTTATCCAGGAGATAATCCCCAAAACAGGTATGAAAGCTATAATTGTAAACCACGATCAAATCTATGGAAGCATTGGTTTATACATTCCTCTTAGTCTCGACTTTAGGAATCATTTTTTTCGCTATCTTTTTTAGAGAACCCCCTATAGTTCCAACTAAAAAGGTGAAATGATTTTTCATTATCTCAATTGAAGTAATGAGCCCCAATATTACGATATTGGAGGCTCATTACTTCAACTAGTCCCCATGTTCTTCGAATGGATCTCGTAGTTGTTGAGAGGGTTGCCCAAAAGCAGTATATAAGGCATACCCAGTAAAACTTACAATTGAACCAGATATAGAGATGGCAATTAGGGTTGCTGTTTCCATTATTATATAATATCAAGACCACAATGGATCTGGATCTATAGGGTAAGATCCTTTCTTTACAGCGGAATGGTATACAAAGTCAACCGATCTCAATGAATAAAAAATAGGATTTATGGCTACACAAACCGTTGAGGGTAGTTCTAGATCTGGTCCAAGACGAACTGTTGTAGGGGATTTATTGAAACCATTGAATTCAGAATATGGTAAAGTAGCTCCGGGATGGGGAACTACTCCTTTGATGGGTCTTGCAATGGCTCTATTTGCGGTATTTCTCTCCATTATTTTAGAGATTTATAATTCGTCCATTTTACTGGACGGAATTTCTATGAATTAGATTCACAAAAACCAACTAACTAACTTTTCAATAGAAAGTAAAGTTTTAGCATTTAGGTCTTTGATTTTTAGCCCATTCTATTTTGATTTGGTAGTTCGATCGTGAAACTTCTTTGTTTCTGTATTTCCGGAATATGAGTGTGTGACTTGTTAAAATGGATCCTATTGATAGTACAGAACATAAAATGGATCCGCCATCTTGATAGAGATGGCTTTACCCGTCAGATATTTTTTCTAGTATCTGGAGCACGGAATATAGAAAATAGATTCTAAAGTAGTAGAACTATGATTCATACTTAATATTTATATTTAGACCTCGCAACCGGACTAAAAAAAAATGGAAAGAGTTAGAAGAATAAATGGAACGCTTTTTATTCTTTTAACTTATCTTTATTTTGATCAAAGGACAAACGTTTCTTTGGATTTTTTTTCATTATATCTATCCATTGAATAAGTGATGATCCAGCAGTTCTTACTCAGGGAATTTTTGGACTTCGATTAAAGGTTTTTTTTGAAAATCATCGTGGTTCTGGTATGAATCTGAGGTTTTTGAATTAATTCATAGGGTCTTAACAAGAAAATTTCTATCAATAATTATAATAAAAAAAAACAACAGTAAAATTGCAGTACGTCCATAAGAAGTAAATAATAGAATATTCAAGAGGCCTGTAAGGATCAAGAGAAAAGACGAGTGAGCCGACTTGAGATTTTGGCATTATAACCACAAAGAATAGCTTTCGGATTTCTATTTTTTTCTTATTTTCAAAGAAGATTGGAATCATAGGATTAAGTTAATAAGTTAAAAACTTTCTATTATGTATATCCGTTTTTCAAATAATCAGTATTTGAATATTTTTGTTTGAGCCGTATGAGATGAAATTCTCATATACGGTTCTCAGGGGGGTCCCTTGGGTTACCTATCTCAATAAAGTCTATGATTGGTTCGAAGAACGTCTTGAGATTCAGGCG